TTATTTCATAATTATTTTAAAATTTAAAAAAAAATTTTTTTAATAAAATTTTTTAACACTGGACAAAATCAAAGTGTAACACGCACATAAAAATTTGATTTTTAAAGAGATAAATTTATCTAATAGAAAAACAATCTAAAGAGTTCAAATATAGTGAATTAATATTAAAATATAAAAATAACTTTACTTTAAAAACATCTATCATTATAAAACATAAAAGAATAATTAATAAAATAATCAATTAACTTAAGTGCCAGCAATTGCGGTTATACTTACAATCAAATTATATTTAAAATAATTAAAATTAACAAAATAAATATTTTAATTAACCTAAAGTAAAATTTCATTAAATAAATATTAAAATTTTTTCAATAATAAAAACTTTAAACTTAAAATAGGATTAGATACCCTAGTATATTAAAAAATATAAGGTAGTAAAAAATTATTTTAAAACCTATTTATAATGGCGGCATTTCATCTTATTAGAGGAACCTGTTTTTTAATCGATAATCCACGTTAATTTTCACTTCAATTAAAAATCTATATACCGCCATTTAAAACTAATTTAATGATAATATTTCCAATAAAAAATAAAAAATTAGGTCAAGGTGTAATTTATATTAAAGTCAATAATGGGTTACATTAAAATTAATTTAAGGATAATTTTATAAAAACATTTTTCGAAAAAGGATTTAAAAGTAATAACAAAATAATATTTTATTATGATATAGATAATAAATGTGCACATATCGCCCGTCACCCTTATCAAAAGGTAAGGTAAGTCGTAACATAGTTGATATTTTGGAAAAAGTATCAAGATCAAATAAACTTTTATAGTATTTCACTTACCCTGAAAATAATCTATTAAAATAATAATTAAATTTACTACAAAAAAAAATTCTTCTATAAAAATTAATATTTATTTATTTAAAAACTGAAAAGGAACAAGTTATTTTTTAAAAGAAAAATCATGTTCCTTTAGTATCAGGATTTATCTAATTCTTAGAAAAATCTTCTACTCCCGAAATCATATGACCTATTAATTTTATTAATTTTTATTACAAAAAATTAATAAAACTATTAATAGAAATTAAACATTTATCGTATATACTATATCTGGTTTAAAAAAAAGAAAACAATTTCAAACAAAATTCTGTAAAATAAATTACAAAATTAATTTATCATATTATTTTCTAAAAACAAAACTTATAGTGTTTAAAAAGTTTAATAACTAAACATTTATAAAATCAAAAACTATATTATTTTTAAAAACTCCACAATAAACTATAATGATAAAATAAGTAAACTATCAATTTTTTTTTTTTGAACTCATCTAAAATTGAGTGACTGTTTAACAAAAACATTTTTATTAGAAAAATTAATAATAAAGTCTGCTCAATGATAATTAAATAGCCGCTTTTGTGCTAAGGTAGCATAATAATTTGTCTTTTAATTAAAGACTAGAACAAAAGACTTAACATCTCAATTAATTTAATAAAAAAAAATATTTAAATTATCCTAATTGTAAAAAGACAATTTTTAAAAAGAAAGACGATAAGACCCTATCGAACTTTACTTCAGTTAAACTGGGGAAGTTAATTAATTATTACTTTAATAAAATTAAATATTCAACTTGACCTAATATAATTAACAAAATAATCAAGTTACCGTAGGGATAACAGCGTAATAAAATTTTTAAGATCTTATTTAAAATAAAGATTGCGACCTCGATGTTGATTTAATTTCCTAATTTAATTTAACGCAGTAGTTAATAAAGGAAGTCTGTTCGACTTTTAAAAAATTACATGATTTGAGTTCAGACCGGTGTAAACCAGGTCGGTTTCTATCTTCTTTTAAATTTCTTCTAGTACGAAAGGACCTAAGAAAATAATAATATTATCAAGTTGGCAGAACAATGCATTAGAATTAGAATCTAATTAACTACACATATATATAATCATTAATTTCATTTTAATCTCCGTTAGAATTTTAATTAGAGTAGCTTTCTACACCCTTCTAGAACGAAAAATCCTTAGATATATCCAAATTCGAAAAGGTCCTAATAAAGTAGGAATTATAGGAATCTTACAACCTTTTAGAGACGCTATTAAACTATTTAACAAAAATTTATTATCTTTAGAAATAACAAACTTCACATTATCATACACTACACCATTTCTATCATTATTTATTTCATTATGTATAATTCCTATTATTTTATATAACTTTTCTCCACTCATTGACATTAAACATAACCTTTTAATATTTTTCATCTTATCTAGAACAAGAGTCTACTTTATTTTATTAATTGGATGATCAACTAATTCAAAATATTGTCACCTAGGTTCAATTCGAAGCGTAGCACAAATAATTTCTTATGAAGTCTCATTTTTTATAATTATTCTATTTTTAGTTTTAATTTCACAATCATATTCATTTACTCAAATAGAAGAATCTCAAGTATTAATATACTTCTTATTTGGTAATATAATTTTATTTATCATATGATTATCTTCTTGCTTAGCCGAAACTAATCGAAGACCTTTTGATTTCGCAGAAGGAGAATCAGAATTAGTATCTGGATTTAACGTAGAATATATAGGAGGATGATTCGCTTTAATCTTTTTATCAGAATACTTAAGAATATTAATTCTAAGATTAATCACAACCATTATATTCTTTTCACCTATTAAATTCACATTATCAATAATCATTATAATTATAATTTCAATTTCATTAATTTGAGTACGAGGGACTTATCCTCGATTTCGATATGATATATTAATAACACTTAGATGAAAAATATTTTTGCCAATCTCAATATTTATCATTATCTTTCCAACATTAATTTCATTCTCTCTATGTTAATTTTAAATTTACAAAATTTATGTTTTACTTAAACTAACCAATTAGACTTTAAAGAAAAATTCTTATTAACTGCTTTCAAAACAGTTAAACTAAAGCCACAAAATAATAAAATCTTGAACCTCATAAATTCCCCAAAAAATAAAAAACACAAAAAAGTATAGAAAACTAAAAATTATTCCTAAAGATATAAAAGGAAACTCCACTACACAAGCTCCAATCCAAGTTAACAACATCCAATTAACCACAAAAATTCAAAAAAAAAACTTCATAAAATAATAAAACAAAGTTCTTCGAAAACGATGCTTCAAAAAAAAAGGTAAAAAATATAAAATAATCACAGACATAACCAAAGCAATAACTCCACCAATCTTTCTAGAAATAGAACGTAAAATAGTATAAGCAAACAAAAAATATCATTCAGGTTGAATATGAACAGGAGTAACTAAAGGATTAGAAGAAATAAAATTTTCAACATCCATAAAAATATAAGGAGATAAAAAACAAATCACTAAAAAAAAAACAAAAAAAAAAGAAAACCCATACATATCCTTAATTCTATAATAAGGATGAAAAAAAACTTTATCATAAATTCTTCTCAATCCTAAAGGATTACTAGACCCCTTTTCATGAAGAAAAAAAAGATGTAAAACCACAAAAAATAAAATAACAAAAGGTAATAAAAAATGAAAAGCAAAAAACCGAGTTAAAGTAGGATTTCCTACTGCAAACCCCCCTCACATTCATTCCACTAACATTACACCTACATATGGGACAGCCGATAATAAATTAGTAATAACCGTAGCAGCCCAAAAAGATATTTGACCTCAAGGTAAAACATAACCTAAAAAAGCTGTAGCTATAGATAATAATAAAATTCTAACCCCTCTTAACCATACCTTGTCAAATCGATAAGAACCATAATATAAACCTCGACCAATATGAATATATATTAATAAAAAAAATATACTAGCACCATTAGCATGAATCACTCGCAATAATCATCCATAATTAACATCTCGCATCATATGAATAATTCTATCAAAAGATAAATTAACATCCCCTCTAAAATGAAATGATAAAAACAAACCAGAAATAATTTGAACTACTAAAAAAACTCCTAATAAAGAACCAAAATTTCAAAAATATCTTAAACTAGAAGGAGAAGCTAAATCTAAAAGAGAATTATTTAAAATTATAATCAATTTATTTTCCCTTCGTAAAGAAATAAAAATACTCATAATTTAATCTATCAAATTAACCCTTTATTCAGGCACATAATAAATCTACCCGAACTGACCCAATATTCATTCTTCTTAATAAAACTACTAAAAATATAACCACCAATAAAAATCTAATTAAAAACAAACTAAATATCCCTAAATAACTTTCCCATAAACTTATAGAAACAAACCCCATATTAACCTTAAACACATTAAAATACTCTACAAAAAAAAATATAAAAAAAAATATAAATACTATACCAAAAACCTCAAAACTCTCATTAGGAATTAATCTAACTATATAAGTAAATACAACCAACACACCTCTTAATATTACCAACAATAACAAATATCTAAACCAATAAGAACCAATCACTTCAAAAATAAAAAAAGAATAAAACAAAGTAATAATAATCAATATTCTAACTATAAAAACAGGTTGCATTCTCATTACAAAAAACACTCCAAACAAAAACATCAACATCATCAAAAGTTCTAAATAATTTAAATAAAATATCTACTTTGGATGTAGAAAATTCTTCATATAAAAATAACTTTAATAATAATTTGTATAAGAATTATAAGAATATGTTGATGACGAAAAAATATCATCATTATACTTCTAAGATTAGAATTACTATTAATCACCATTTACTTCTCATTATCTTCATCTCTTCTAAATATTTCAATATCTTCCTTAATAATTATACTAGTAATAATAGTAAGAGGATCTAGAACAGGATTAAGTCTATTAATTTCTTTATCACATTCACATAACTCCACAAACTCCATTCACATTAATATACTAACCTTTGATAAAACTAACTCTTCCTTTAATCTCATCACTAATCTTAAGAAAAAATCTTCTAACAATTATAATTAATCTATTATTCTTAATAACAATTTCCCTATGTACTATCAACATAAAATATACTATTATTATAGATAACTTATTTAGACTAGATAAATTTTCTATAATCTTAATATCACCTACCCTAATTAAAACCCTTTTAATTATATTTTCATCTCAAAATATAAAAGAAATCTCAAAAACAATTATTCCCATTTTTATCATCCTAATACTCACATTTTCAGTCACCAACATAATTTCATTCTACATTTTATTCGAATTAGTTTTAATTCCAACTATAATATTAATCATAAGATCAGGAAAACAACCTGAACGACTACAAGCTAGTATTTACTTAATACTATATACAATTACAGCCTCTTTACCTCTATTAATCAGAATTATTCTGATCAATTACAACAAATCCTTCATCTTATCATACATATCAATGCACAACCTAAATATACCATTATTATTTATACTAGCTTTCCTAGCTAAAATACCTATATTTTTTACTCATTTATGACTTCCTAAAGCTCACGTAGAAGCCCCATTAGAAGGTTCAATAATTCTCGCTGCCATTTTACTAAAATTAGGAGGATATGGACTTATCCGATTTATCCCTATATGTATTTCTAATATTAATAAAATCAATCATTGAATTATTAGAATTAGACTAATTGGAGCAATATCTACCAGATTAAATTGTATTCGACAAAAAGACCTAAAATCCTTAATCGCTTATTCATCAGTAGCACACATAGCACTAGTTTTACTAAGAATATTTACTATAAATCACATTGGATTAATAGGAGCTATAATTATAATAATCGCCCACGGATTATCATCATCAGCTTTATTTTTACTAACAACCGACTTATATTCTAAATATCATACCCGAAATATTTCCTGCTTTAAAGGATTAATAATTTTATCCCCAAATATCACATTCTGATGATTTATATTTATAGCTATTAATATCTCAGCCCCTCCTTCAATTAATACGATAAGAGAAATCATAATTATATCAAGTATTATCTTGTGAAATATAAAATCAATAATCCCAATCTTCTTAATCTCTATTATAACTACATCATTTTCAATAATAATATTCTTAAATCTATCCCATAATAAAAACGAAATATCATCATCTAACCAAACAAAAACAAAAACCTATTCATCGTTATTAATTCATATAATTCCATTAATCATAATATTATTTAAAATAGATATAATAATTTTATAAATCTACCTAGTTTAAGCAAAACAATAGTTTGTGGAGCTATAAATTCTTAATATAATATTTACATCTATACTCACAATTATTTTATCAATCATACTTCTACTTATAAGAATCTATATAATAATTCATAATTGATTCATTTACATTACAATTCCACTCATCAACCTTTACATAATTAATATTCCATTTAGATTCATTATAGACTGAATCTCATCTTTATTTTTAAGAACAGTATTAATAATTTCAAGAATAATCTTAATATTTAGAATTTATTATATTCCTAAAAAAGAACATAAAAAATTCTCCTTAATATTAATTATATTCGTTTTATCTATAATTATCCTAATCATTAGAAATAACATATTCCTACTCCTTCTAGGATGAGATATACTAGGAATATCTTCATATATTTTAGTTATTTATTACCAAAACAATTCCTCTTCAGGATCAGGATCGATCACTTTACTAAGAAATCGAATTGGTGATATTTTTATCCTTTTATCAATTGGAATAATAATATCTAATTCCATATGGGAACTCAACATAAACGAATCACTCCCATTAATCATTATCATTATATTAATATTAGCAGGGTGTACTAAAAGAGCTCAATTTCCATTCTCAGCTTGACTACCCATAGCAATATCAGCTCCTACCCCTATCTCAGCACTAGTTCACTCATCTACATTGGTTACAGCCGGAATTTATTTAATAATCCGAATTATATCAAACACACATCCAACTACAATATATTTTCTAATAATAATTTCATCTATAACAGCTTTATACGCTGGATTATCAGCAAACTGAGAACAGGATTTAAAAAAAATTATTGCTTTATCAACACTTAGACAAATAGCAATAATAATATTTGCTATTTCAATTACATCAATTTACCTAGCCTATTTCCATATAATCATCCATGCCTTTTTTAAATCATTAATATTCATATGTGTAGGAATTCTAATTCACGAATCCTCATATCAAGATATACGAATAATAGGAATAAACAATTTCAATATACCTATAACATCAATTATCTTAGGACTCACTAACGCAGCTTTAATAGGATTACCATTCACATCAGGATTTTTCTCAAAAGATATAATTATTGAAAAAATAATTTCCTCTAAAATAGAATGTTTACTAACCTTACTTATAATTTCATCAATCGGAATAACTGCTTCATACTCAACCCGAATAATACTTTTATCTAATAAAAATCTAATTAAATCTAAACCAGATATAAATAATCATCTATCAATCTATTCTAATATTCCAATTATTATAATAAGACCTATAGCTATCACAATAGGATCAACAATAATATGAATTTTAAACCCAGAACAAATTCTACTATTCCCTAACGAATATAAAAACACAATCCTAATAACATTATCACTAGGCCTCCTATTAGGTATTATATTATCTTTCAAAAATAAAAAATACATCTCTATAGGTCTATACTCTATTGCTTTATGATCTATCCATTTTATATCAACAAAACTCATAATTTCATTTTCCCCTATAATAAACCTATATAACAAAAATGATAAAAACTGACAAGAAATTTACGGTCCTTATAAATCATTCTTAACAAACAAGAAAATACTATCACTACCAGAATCCAAAAACATATCTATTCTAACAACTCTACTACTAATCTTAATAATTCCAATTATAATTACAATTTAATAATTTAGCTTATTAAAGCACTTTACTGAAGATAAAGAAAACTAATATATCTTCATCATGAAATAATGATGTGAACTTCACTAAATTATCCTTATCTTAAGTCGAAATCAAGCCGCTTATAAGCTCATCATAAAGTAGCTACTCGCTATATCAAGAGTTAGCAGCCCTTAAAAACTTATCGTATGTTACCATAAAAACTGATTGCAAATCAATCAAAACTTCCTATTTATTAAATACTTCATTTCATTAACAATAAAAACGCTTTACAGCTCCTTAAAATCTAATTGGCAGAAAAAGTGCATTAAGTTTAAGTCTTAAATATATTTAATCATTTAATCTAAACCTTTATCCTATAATAATCTAATCAATCCAAAGATCCATAAAAATATTCATACACCAACCCCACTAATAAAACAAAAATAAATAAAAAAAAAAAGAAAACTCCTAATTCTCTTAACAAAAGAAAAGGAACAGGAAGCATTAAAGAAATCTCAACATCAAAAATAACAAATAAAATGGAAATTAAAAAAAAACGATAAGAAAAAACTAACCGAGTGGAAGAATATGGATCAAACCCACACTCATAGCAACTCAAAGTCTCAAAAAAAACATCTCTCTTATAAAAAATTAACAAAAATAAAAAATACACTAAACTAACCAATACCAAAGATCTAAATAAAATAAAAACTATATCCTCCTCCTTTTAATTGGAAATCAAACATACTATATACTAATATAACTATAATTTTCTATCTAACCTCCCCATCAATAAACAACAGAAAACAAAAACAACCAAACAACATCAACAAAATGCCAATACCAAGCTGCTGCTTCAAATCCAAAATGATGTCTACCAGAAAAATGATTATTTAAAAAACGAATTCAAATAACAAACAAAAATAAAGTACCAACAATCACATGAAAACCATGAAAGCCAGTGGATATAAAAAACGTAGATCCAAAAACAGAATCTCTAATTCTAGTCGAAGACATATAATATTCAAATCCTTGCAATATTAAAAAATATACACCTAATACTCAAGTCACTATTAAAGAAATTTTAGCTCCCTCTCAATCCTCCCTCAAAATCATTTGATGAGCCCAAGTAATTCTAACACCAGATGACAATAAAATCACTGTATTAAGCAAAGGAACTTGAAAAGGATTAAAAGGATAAATCCCAAAAGGAGGCCAATGAGAACCTAATTCAATCGTAGGTCTCAAACTTGAATGAAAAAAGGCCCAAAAAAAAGAAAAAAAAAAAAAAATTTCTCTAATAATAAATAAAACTATACCTACTATCAAACCCTTTAATACGACTCTAGAATGGAATCCCTGAAAGGTACTTTCTCGAATAACATCTCGCCACCATAATATTACAACTACAAATACTGTAATTAAAGAAAGTATTAATAATCTTATATCATAAAATGTAAATATTTTAATTATTCCAATTACTGTGAACAAAGCTCCAAATCCTACAATTAATGGCCAAGGTGATATATTTACTATGTGAAAAGGATGAAAATGCTTTTCCAAAAGTTAATAATATTCCAAAGCATATAATAATAATAAAATTCTAAATACAAATCCTTGAATCACTGTAACACCAAATTCTAAAATAAATAATATATTTTGTAATATTAAAGATCCAAAAAATCCAAACAATCTAATTATTCTAACTCTTGATAGCAACCCAATAATTAAATGTCCTGCTATTATATTAGCAGCTAATCGAATAGATAAAGTAAAAGGACGAATTAAATGTCTTACTCTTTCAATTATTACTAATAATGGTGATAATATAAAAGGACTTCCTTCAGGAACTAAATGAGCACATCTATCCTTAAATTTACAAGAAGACCCTATTAAAAAAAAAGATATTCATAATACTAATCCTAAACCTAATGTAATTATAGGATGAGCTGTTCTAGTAAAAATAAAAGGAAATAAACCTAATAAATTTCTAAAAACTAAATACATAAAAGTCATCACACATAAAAAATTTAAAGCTAAATAATTAGGAAAAGAAACTTCCTTAAAAACCTTTCTAACAGAAAAAAAAAGTATCTTGTATACTTTTAATACCCCTCTCTCTAACACATAATATTTCATTGGGAAATATAAAAAAATAATTAATATAATTAATCAATTTAAATTCAAACCAAAATACGAAGTAGGATCAAAAACAGAAAACAAATTTATTATCATATAAAATTAAATATAATAATACCATGCTTACTCTGATCAAAACTATTTATTTCTTCCAAAGCCTTATAAAAATAAAAAAAAATTAAAGTAATTATTATAAAAAAAACTATAAATACGGAATTTACCCAATAAAAAGGTATTAATTGAGGAATACTTCAACTTTAACTTGACAAATTAATATTATTATTAACTAATTTACTCTTAATTAATTTAAGAGACTAACACCTATATCGGCCACTTCACTAAACAAACCATTTCATTAAAAATTCTATACGAGGAACAACCATAATTATAATAGGTATAAATCTATGATTAGCCCCACAAATTTCAGAACATTGTCCAGAAAATAACCCAACTCGATTAAATATTAAAGATAATTGATTTAAACGACCAGGAATAGCATCAACCTTAACCCCTAACGAAGGGATAGTTCAAGAATGAATTACATCTACACTAGAAATAACCATACGAACTCTAGTATTGTATGGAACAACTAAAGAATTATCCACATTTAATAAACGAAAAATTCTATCTCTATCCCCTAATATATAAGAATCAAAAGATTTAAATCCTAAATCTCTATATTCATATGATCAATACCATTGATGACCTATAACCTTAATAGTTATATCATTCATCTCTCTTTCCTCTATTAAATATAACAAACGTAAAGAAGGGAAAGCAATAAATAAAAGAAAAATAGCAGGGATTACCGTCCAAATACTTTCTAACTCCTGCCCATGAAATATATTTAAATTATAAAATTTATTAATACAAGAATTAATCAATACATACCCTACTATTACTATAATTATAATTATAATAATTATAATATGATCATGAAAAAAAATCAAATGTTCCATTACAGAAGAAACCCCATTTTGAAATAAAACTGATCCTCAAGTTGGCAAAAGTAATTTTACTTTTTAATTAATAAATTCAACTGATTAAAAGTATGATCTAAAGGAGGAATATTATTTATTCACTCTAAAGAAGAAGATATATAATACCCATTATAATTAAAAGACTTCATTACCATACCTTCCCAAACAATATACACAAAAAATATTACACCAAATAAAGATAATAATGACCCTATAGAAGAAACTATATTTCAAAAAATAAAAACATCAGGATAATCTGAATACCGGCGAGGTATACCATTTAAACCTAAAAAATGTTGAGGAAAAAAAGTTAAATTTACTCCAATAAACATTACATAAAAATGCAACTTAGTTATTTTTTCTCTTAAAATAATTCCAAAAAATAAAGGAAATCAATAAGTAATTCCAGCTAAAATAGCAAACACCGCTCCCATTCTCAATACATAATGAAAATGAGCTACAACATAATAAGTATCATGTAAAACTACATCCAAAGATGAATTAGATAATACTACCCCTGTAATCCCTCCTAAAGTAAACAAAAATACAAAACCAATACTCCACATTAAAGGAGTATTCATCTTAAAATAAGATCCATGAATAGTAGCCATTCATCTAAAAACCTTAATTCCAGTTGGAACAGCAATAATTATAGTAGCAGCAGTAAAATAAGCACGAGTATCTACATCTATACCTACAGAAAATATATGATGCGCTCAAACTACAAACCCTATTCCACCAATCCCAACCATAGCATAAATTATTCCTAATCTACCAAAAGGTTCTCGCTTTCCCACCGAAGAACTAATCACATGAGACACAATTCCAAACCCAGGAAGAATTAAAATATAAACTTCAGGGTGCCCAAAAAATCAAAACAAATGTTGGAATAAAATAGGATCTCCTCCACCTGCTGGATCAAAAAAGGAAGTATTAAAATTCCGATCCGTTAATAATATAGTAATAGCACCTGCTAAAACAGGTAAAGAAAGTAATAATAAAACAGCCGTAATTAATACTGATCAAACAAACAAAGGAACTTTCTCCATAGATATTCCTAATATTCGTATATTAATAATAGTAGAAATAAAATTTACCGCACCTATAATAGAAGAAGCCCCAGCTAAATGAAGAGAAAAAATAGCAAAATCCATAGAACTTCCTATATGCCCTATTCTCGACGCTAAAGGTGGATAAACAGTTCAACCAGCTCCTACCCCTATCTCCACTATAGAAGATATACATAACAAAAACAAAGAAGGAGGTAATAACCAAAAAGAAAGATTATTTATTCGAGGAAAAGATATATCAGGAGCCCCTAATATTAAAGGAATTAACCAATTACCAAACCCACCAATAAGAATTGGTATTACTATAAAAAAAATTATTACAAAAGCATGAGCAGTAACTATAACATTATATAAATGATCATCTCCTAATAAACTACCAGGATTACCTAATTCCATTCGAATCAACACTGATATAGCAGTCCCTATTATAGCTGACCAAACACCCAACAATAAATATAAAGTACCAATATCCTTATGATTAGTCGAATATAACCATCGCAGTATTATTCTAATAGTTTCAAAACATTAAATTGCAAATTTAAAATAATAACTATAAAATCATAAAATGATGAACTGAAAATTCATATTAATAACACCTTTAACCTTGAAAGCTAATAGACTATATTTTAATAAACTACAAAATAAAAAAAACCCCAAAAAATAAACCCATTAACAAACCAATTACACTTAACATTATTAAATGATTTTCTCTTCTACATATCAACACTAAGTTATTTCAAACCTTAACATCATAATATCTTATTAAAACATCATAAACAACTCGAAAGTACACATAAAATATAATTACAGAACAAATAACTAAAAACATTATAAAGTAATACTCATATTCAAAAATTATAGTAAAAGCAAACCATTTTAAAAAAAAACCTAAAAAAGGTGGTATTCCCGCTATTCTCAATATCAATAAAACTACCCACCATTTATATTTTATTTTCATTACTATTATTAAATCTTCTATTAAAAAACTCCCAAAAAAACTAATCACAGGAAAAATCATTAAAGAATATAATATTAAATAAATTATTCAATTTACATCACCAGAAAAATTACACAATATAATTCACCCTAAATGATAAACAGAAGAAAAAGCAATAAGCTGTTTTAAATTCTTTTGATTAAAAGAACCAAAAACACCAAAAAATAATCTAACAATAATAATAATATATAAAACTCATGAAAGAAAAACCCCTATAATTATCAAAGGAATAACCTTCTGAAACGATATTAAAACAAAACAAGACATTCAAGAAATACCAGAACATACTGAAGGAAATCAAAAAAAAAAAGGACCACCACCAATTTTATATCTTAATAATAAACACATCACTAGATCCATCCATTCCTTATTCAAATAAAAACATCTCATTAAAACAGCCGATCCAACTCTTTGAACAAAAAAATACTTCAAACAAGATTCAATCTTTAATATTCTTTTATCCTTATATATAAAAACAATGAAAATCAATATATTAATTTCTAAACCTAATCACAACATGAACCAATCATCTCTACTTATTACCAAATGAAATCTAATTAAATATATAAAAAAAAATAAAATAACATTTAATATAATAATAATCCATTTATGAGGTATGAACTCATTAGCTTTATTAGCTGACCTAAA